AGACGAATTCTACTATATCATAATATAATTCTCTATATAATAATTATATATCTATATAATAATAGATATCATTTTTTCTATATAATATTCTAATAATCCATAGAAAATATATATAGAATATATATATTAATATATATATAGAATTATAGAATAATATATTCTAGAAAAATATATATAGATTTATATAATATAGATTTTAATAAGAATATATTAGATTAAAATAAGAATATATTAATAATAAAATGAAAATTGAATATTCAAAAAATCACTAAAACAAAATAAAGAAATTCAAATAAATCATTTTGGAAATTGACTCAAAAATTTGTATTCATTCTGAAAAAGAATGATTCGAGTAGAATATAGAGATAGGAAAAAAGAGCGGGTAGCGGGAATCGAACCCGCATCGTTAGCTTGGAAGGCTAGGGGTTATAGTCGACGTTTGTTCATCATTTTTAACGTCTCTAATTCAAAACCGAACGTGAAACTTTTGTTTCATTCGGCTCCTTTACGGAATAAATTCAGAAATAAAAGACGTGAAAAAAAGATTAACCCATAACATCTATGTCAGCCTTTCCGTATAAATACATTTAAAACACCTTGCTTTTTAGATGATCCCTATAGTAGATAGAAGAGAGTATTTTTACAATCCGTTTTTTCTAGTTACTTCGTTCTCTATTTCTATTTCAGAGAATCTTTAGGAAAAGAATTTCCATCGAGCTAAAAAAAATGTCGATGTCTCTAGTAAACTAAAGCAATCGTTTAATAGCTATTTTGCTTCAATCTCTCCTATACAAAAAATGGAAGATTTAGTTACGATTAGAAAAAAAAAACTTTCTATAACTTTCCCCATGGATCCTTTACTCATACTCAAAAAAATTGGGATTTTTGATACAATTAACAAAAAACTTATGTTTCATAATATTAGAATTCCATTTTTTCAATTTAGAATTGATTCTTCTTGGATACAAACTACGATAATTTATATTATTCCTCGAATTGTTCGTTGAAAGGAATAAAGGATTAAACCCCTTTAAGTAAGAAATAAAGTTTTTGATCGGGATATGAATCAAACGAGGGATCCCTTAACTTTTAATGGGATCCTTAGAACGAATCGCACTTTTACCACTAAACTATACCCGCTGCTACAATGCTATTATTCCAAATAAATGGACTTTTTGTCGAACCTAGGAATCTGTCGTAATAAAATAAAAAATAAATAGTAACATACGTTTATACTAATTAAGAGTGTTGACATGTTTCGTAAGGGGGCCGACCCCTGATCAATTATCAATTCAAAAAAAAAAAGGGGGCGAATCTAAGTTTTTGATTTTGTCAAATCAAATATACATTAATAAAAATCATTGTTATCCCGGATTCATGGGGCTGTATCAAAACTAAAAAAAGGAATGGGAATAAATAGAAATATGAGATATATATATTCATTTATATATATATAAATGAATATATAAATGAATAGAATAGTAATAATAATATAGAATATTTTTAATAATATATATGTAATGTTCTATAATTATAATAATGAAATGACCATTAGAAATAGAAAGAATCAAATAGAAAAAGAGATAAGATATAAATAAAAAAGTCGTTTTTCAAGCCCTACTTTTTGTTCTGTTTGTTTAGGCAATGTAACATAAACATAATCTATTTATTTAAATATATTATGTTTGGGGAGAGATGGCTGAGTGGACTAAAGCGTCGGATTGCTAATCCGTTGTACGAATTTTTGTACCGAGGGTTCGAATCCCTCTCTTTCCGTCGATGATTTGGTATTTTTTTTTTCTTTTGAACTTATATAGCTTCCTTTGTTTGTTTTCCTTTTTTTTTATTTACCTGTTAAAGATGTAAAATCCTGTTAAAGATGTAAAAGAGATACAATCCTCAAATTTTTTTGTAAAATCTAGTACAAGAAAGGAAAACATAGAAAACTAGAAATATATTTTTTTTTATTCTTCACGTCCTGGATTACGTCCTGGATCGTTAGATAGGAATCCGAAGATGAAAAGAGAAACAAAGAATATCACTACTGTGTAAACAAATAGTTTTAGAGTAAGCATTACAAAATCTCCAAGATAATAAAAAAAAAAGACAGAGAAAGAGAATAGATTCTCTTATCTAACACATTTTGTTTCTTTTGTTACAAAATTTCTCAGAAATAAAGTGATTTCAAGGAAATGTAACAAAATTCGCAAATTTCTTTGTAGTAAGAGCCGAGTCCTTTATTACTATTAATAAAATATTTGTATTACAAAAGATTTTATTTCATAGCCACAACCCAAGTACTGGTGGACTCAAATCTAATAATAGAAGGATTTCTCAGTGAAAAAAAAAAAGCGTAAGAATGAAATGAGGAAAAAATGAGATGGTCCGGACTTCTCTTGTATATACAAGAATTTCCATATTTGAATCGAGGATTCACACTGTAAGACTTATCTGATCTTTTTTTTCCAATTTTTGTTTTCGAATAAATTCCTAATTTTTTTTCAGACATTTATTCAAATGCAAGATCTCATCGAAAACTTACAGCAGCTTGCCAAACAAAAGCTAAAAGAAAAAAGAGTACAGGTATTACTGGCATAACATCCACAATTGGATTCAAAAAAGCATAGGCTTCAGGTAATTTCGCCAAGAAAAAACTACTTGAATAAAGGGCGGAGTGAATACAAATACAGACAAAACTAAAGATATTAAGCATAACAAACATTTTGTTCCTTAAGAAAATTTACTGTTTTTTTTTTATTACAATCTTTATTGTATATTATTGTATATATATAATTTTTTTTAGACTATATTCAGAAGTTTAGATACATAATTAATATAATTTAATTTTTTGTATATACATAATTAATATATCTATTAATATATATTTAGATTCTAATATTCTATTTAATATATTATTAGAATATATTAAATAGAATTATATATAATACAATTAAAAAAAAAAAATATCAAATACAATCAGACCCTCCAAAATCCTTATTTGATTTGAATTTATCTAGTTAAAAATCTTTCCAGTCTGAAAAAAAAAAAGAAGAAATAAGACTTTCATACAATATCTTAATTGAATTCTATGTAATGATCAAGAATTTCAGTCTTATTCTATATCTACGTATAGAAAACTCCTAGCAACAATTTATTCTATGGATTGGGGGGGGGTAGAGTTGACGAATAACCAATACCAATAATAGTGTTTATTAAATTCATTGAATGTCGAATCAAAAATGGGGCGTGGCCAAGCGGTAAGGCAACGGGTTTTGGTCCCGCTATTCGGAGGTTCGAATCCTTCCGTCCCAGAGGATAGCCATTCCTGATGTATATCCTATTTGAATCAAAATTGTATCTCAGGATATAAAAATGACCCCTTTTTATTAATCATTCGTCTCTAATCTAAATAGAGTCGCTTTTGAATCGACATCTTCAAACTTTATTTTTTTTTTCCTTTTTTTTTAATCACTGTGGATAATAAAAAAAAAATAAATTTGAGTTCATATATATATATATTTCTTTTATTTTTATATTTATATATATTGATTTGAATAAATATATATTGATTTGAATAAATTTTTCATAAAATATCGATTTAATTTGAGGTATTTTTGACTTCTTTAGATTTCGAAATTTTCCATTCATATAGAAAGAAAACCTAGAAGTAAAAAGGATAGATTATTATGTATCGATTGAATCAATGACTATTCACGATTTCATAATTGAATCAATTACATACCGGATCCAAACTAAAGGAATGTTATGGTAAAACTTCGTTTGAAACGATGTGGTAAAAAGCAACGTGCGACTTGAAAGACATGATTAGATTAGCTGTGGATTCTTACATCCGCTATCTTTTTCTAGTATGTATATAGAAATATATATATAAATATATAGAAATGGAAGTGCTCTTGGCTCGACATCGTTTGTTCTGTTCCACTAGAACTCATTGTTTAGGGGACGGGAGAGGGGTTGATGATGTAAATAGTACACGATGGAGCTCGAGTTGATTCATTTCTGAGGGGCAAGTATCTAAGGTTAGTAAAAATGAATAAGTTAGAACAACTTCGTAAGTATATTTTTGATAAAGAAATCGAAAGGATCCAATTTAAGCAAGGTTAAAAAAGTAAAATTTGTTCTAATTGGTAAAACTTTTTCGATCAAAAGTGTATCCGAGGGAATAAACCTTCTATTTGTATGATTCGTTGAGAGAAATAAAAAGAAATGGTATGTTGCTGCCATTTTTGAAACGATTAAAGATCCCCGAAGTAATGTCTAAACCCAATGATTCAAGGAAAAGCTAAAAGATCCTGTAACAAGTAAATACCATTTTTAATTGTCTCAAAAATTCCATTAGAATTTGACATTCTATTAGAATGAAGAAAAAAATGGATTCTAAATAAGACGGGCAAGAAAAGGGGGTAGAGACCGCTCAATAAATGAAATACCTAAGGGTTTTCCTTTGAGAGTTATCCAATTTGAGTTATGAGGTTGCGAATACGAGGAGTTTTTTTTTAGAAAGAAAAAAAAAAAAGAATAAGAAAAAAAACTTTAATCACAGTCTAATTGATTTCATGATTTTATTGATCTATTTTACATATTTTATACATAGACATATTGAATTTTCTCGAGCCGTACGAGGAGAAAACTTCTTATACGTTTCTATGGGGGGGTGTATTATTCATCTATATCTATCCCAATGAGCCGTTTATCGAATCGTTGCAATTGATGTTCGATCCCGAAGAGGGGGAAGAGATCTTCGTAAAGTGGGTTTTTATGATCCAATAAAGAATCAAACCTATTTAAATATTCCTCTTATTCTATATTTCCTTGAACAGGGCGCTCAACCTACAGGAACTGTTCAGGATATTTTAAAAAGGGCCGGTGTTTCTTTGGAACTTTCCCCTACTCAACAAACGAAAGTTAATTAATGAAAAAAAGGAGGGTGTGGATGACTTGTATATAGATTTATAGAACTCTTTTCTTTTTTATCCCCCCTCCCGCTCTCCATACCTAATTTTCGATTTCTTATTGTTAACATAAAATGATATTTTGGATAGCCAAAAAAATGGATTTTTATCGGTCTTCAAAATGAAAAAAAAAAAAATGGATAGAGATTGTAGAAAAATAGATATATAGGAAAAGGCAAATGAATACTGACTAAATGAACTCATTGGGTCTAAAAATTATTACCCCCAATGAGGTTTCTTTTTTTTTTTCATTTAAATATAATAAAAAGAAGAGAATTCAAAAATCTTATTCTATATTATCAATATTTCATATTCTATCTTTTTTTTATTTCTTTTATTATTGAATAAAATATTTCTAGTTATTAGAATACGTTTTTTTCTAAAAAAAGGGGGGGGGGGAATCGAATTGAAAAAGAATTACAGCACATATAGTGACATATATAGTGAAATAATACTACAGGTTCTCACGAAAAAGAATCTTTTTTTTTTACTCACTCGATCATTTTTATTATCAGTTACCAATTCTAGTGATTGGATTTATTATATCGTTTTTTGATAGTAAATAAATGAGATAGAATATTAAAAATATTCGATTTTAATAATTTTTCATCGAATGACTATTCATCTATTGTCTTTTTTTGTTAATAGAGGAAGATAACTCTATGGAAAAATGGTGGTTCAATTCTATGTTGTTTAATAGGCAGTTAGAATACGGGTGTGGGTTAAGAAAATCAATGGATAGTTTTGGTCCTATTGAAAATACCCGTGTAAGTGAAGACCCAATTTTTATTGATATGGAAAAAAACTTTCCTAGCTGGAATTATAGTGACAATTCTAGTTACAGTAATGTTGATTATTTAGTCGGTGTCAGGAACATCCAGAATTTCCTATCTGATAAAACAATTTTAGTTAGGGATAACAATAGCAAGAGGAACAGTTATTCCATATATTTGGATATTGAAAATAAGATTTTGGAGATTGACAACGATCATTCTTTTCTAAGTGAACCAGAAAGTCTTTTTTATAGCTATAAGAATTCTAGCTATCTTAATAATGTCTTTAAGAGATATGATGATCATTACGTGTATGATATTAAATCTAGTTGGAATAATGACATTCATAGTTGCATTGAGAGTTATCTTCGTTCTCAAATCTGTATTGGTAGTCACATTTTAGGTGAGAATGATAAATACAATGACAGTTACTTTTATAGTTATATTTGTGGTAAGGTCAGAAATAGTAATGAAAGCGATAGTTCTAGTATAATAACTTTCACGAATGATATAAATGAAAAAGATTTAACTAGAAGAGAGAGTTCTAATGATCTCGATGAAACTCAAAAATACAAGCATTTATGGATTGAATGCGAAAATTGTTATGGATTAAATTATAAGAAATTTTTGAAATCAAAAATGAATATTTGTGAACATTGTGGATATCATTTGAAAATGAGCAGTTCAGATAGAATCGAACTCTCGATTGATCCAGGTACTTGGAATCCTATGGATGAAGACATGGTCTCTCTGGATCCAATTGAATTTCATTCGGAAGAGGAACCTTATAAAGATCGTATGGATTCTTATCAAAGAAAGACAGGATTAACTGAGGCTATTCAAACGGGCACAGGTCAACTAAACGGTATTCCTGTAGCTATTGGGATTATGGATTTTCAGTTTATGGGGGGTAGTATGGGATCCGTAGTAGGTGAGAAAATCACCCGTTTGGTCGAATATGCTGCCAATCAACTTTTACCTCTTATTCTAGTATGTGCGTCCGGAGGAGCACGTATGCAAGAAGGAAGTCTGAGCTTAATGCAAATGGCTAAAATTTCTTCTGCTTTATATGATTATCAAACAAATAAAAGGTTATTCTATGTATCCATCCTTACATCTCCTACTACTGGGGGGGTGACAGCTAGTTTTGGCATGTTGGGGGATATCATTATTGCCGAACCCAATGCTTACATTGCATTTGCGGGTAAAAGAGTAATTGAACAAACGTTGAATAAGACAGTACCCGAAGGTTCACAAGCAGCTGAATATTTATTCCATAAGGGCTTATTTGATTCAATCGTACCGCGTAATACTTTAAAGGGGGTTTTAAGTGAGTTATTTCAGCTCCATGCTTTCTTGCCTTTGACTCAAAATGAAAAATCTAGCAGAGCCTAAAATAAAAATATTTTTTTTTTTTCATTTTCCAAATTCCAATAAAAATTCCAAACAAATAAAATTAATTGAAAGGTGTATTATCATACATATGTTTCTTGGAGAAATAGAAGGCGAAATCCATCCATTATTTTCTATGTTCTACACTCCTTATTATATATATTCAATTTTTATTATAAAATTTTTATTATATATATTTCTTTTTTTTTTTATTAATTTATTTCTTATTTATTCTATTTTATACTCATACTCAATATACTCATTTATACTCATTATATAGACTGAATATCTATAATATAGAACATATATATTCTATATATTAACTTAGCTATACTTAGTATAATTTATCAAATATACTTATACTAAGTATATTTGAATTCTAGTGATTAGAGACTATCTTTATAAAAACAATATAAGAAAATATATATATATATATATGATATGAGATTTATATAAATATATATATAACAGGTACAAATATTAAATCGAGGTACCCATTCTATGATAAACTTACCCTCCTTTTTTGTGCCTTTAGTGGGCCTAGTATTTCCGGCAATTGCAATGGCTTCTTTATTTCTTCATGTTCAAAGGAACAAGATTTTTTAGATACGGACAGTAGGCACAAATCAGATATATATTTAGATCAGGAAGCAATTCGATGAATTACTGTTAAAGGTTTCCATCAAAATAGTGCTAGTTGATGAGAGTTACTTCGGAAACAAAGAAAAGTCAAGTAAAATGAATTTACTTGGGTTATCTATTTTCCCAATTCTAATAAAACAAAACTAGATCTAATATGGATTGGCGATCAGAACATCTATTGATAGAACTTAAAGCGGGGTCTCGAAAAACAAGTAATTTCTGCTGGGCCTTTATCCTTTTTTTAGGTTCATTAGGTTTCTTGTTGGTTGGAACTTCCAGTTATCTTGGTAGGGATTTGTTATCTTTATTTCCGTCTCAGCAAATTCTTTTTTTTCCACAGGGGATGGTTATGTCTTTCTATGGAATCGCGGGTCTCTTTATTAGTTCTTATTTGTGGTGTACAATTTGGTGGAATGTGGGTGGTGGTTATGATCGATTCGATAAAAAAGAGGGAATAGTGTGTATTTTTCGTTGGGGATTTCCTGGAAAAAATCGTCGTATTTTTCTCCGATTCCTTATGAACGATGTTCAGTCCATCAGAATTTTGAATCAGTCCACCAAAATTAGTAAAGAGGGTATTTATCCTCGTTGTATCATTTATATGGAAATCCGAGGACAGGGATTCATTCCCTTGACTCGTATTGACGAGAATTTTACTACACAACAAATTGTAGACAAAGCTGGGGAATTGGCCTGTTTCTTGCGTGTACCAATTGAAGTACTTTGGTAAAAAAAAAAGAGATTAACTGAAAAATGAATGCTTCCTTAGGGAAAAGAGATTTTATTTTTCGAAATTTTTCTATTTTGTTTTGATAGAAGAGGCCTTCTTTGGTTTCGAAATCGGACTAATATTCATTACGCGAAGTGCTCCTTCATGTATTCATCAAAAAAAGGGGTAATTGCTTCGAATCTTGGCAATTGATATCTTTTTAAACAATATCTTTTTCTTAATTCAAAAATTGGCAGTGGATTCTTTCCATTTTTTAGTCTATTTCTGTATTCTTTCTAAATTAAAAGACTAACTCCCGAATTGAAAAGAAAAAAAGACGCGGGAATAGATTCTATATTTATATATATTCTATATTTATATATATAAATATATAGGCTCTAGGACTTGTAATAGAACTTATGCTTGATACAAACATTATTATCATCCTATAGAGTTGACGAATGAGATGAAGCTGAGTTCCTTAAATAAAGACGAAAAATGGCAAAAAAGAAAGCATTCATTCCCTTTCTATATTTTACACTTATAGTCTTTTTGCCCTGGTGCATCTCTTTCACATTTAAGAGATGTCTGAAATCTTGGGTTACTAATTGGTGGAATACTAGGCAATCCGAAATCTTCTTGAATGATATTCAAGAAAATAATATTCTAAAAAAATTCATAGAATTCAAAGAACTGTTCCTCTTGGATGAAATGCTAAAGGAATACCCGGAAACACGTCTACAAAATCTTCGTATCGAAATATACAAAGAAACCATCCAATTGATCAAGGCGCACAACGAGGATCGTATCCATGCGATTTTACACTTCTCGACAAACATAATCTGTTTCGTTATTCTAAGTGGTTATTCAAGTCTAGGTAATCAAGAACTTATTATTCTTAACTCGCGGGTTCAAGAATTCCTATATAATTTAAGTGACACAATAAAAGCTTTTTCCATTCTTTTATTAACTGATTTATGTATAGGATTCCATTCGACCCATGGTTGGGAACTAATGATTGGTTCCGTCTATAAGGATTTTGGATTTGCTCAGAATGATCAAATTATATCTGGTCTTGTTTCCACTTTTCCAGTCATTTTAGATACAATTTTAAAATATTGGATTTTCCGTTATTTAAATCGCGTATCTCCTTCACTTGTAGTGATTTATCATTCAATGAATGACTGAAAAAAAAGATCCACTGATCATATTTGAAAGTTTGTTATTTTATTTTGTACAAAAGCTAAACAACATTCAAATATTTTAAACAACATTCAAATATTTTTCTTTCTAGCTACCCAAGCCAAGGGATTCTTCCCATATTCCAGGAAATTTATTTCAGTAAATAGCAGAATCATGGATAGGATAGGGAACTATGCCAGCAACCTACCAAATTTTATTGTAGAAAAATTATCAGGATCAATGATTGGACCATGCAAACTAGAAAAGCCTTTTCTTGGATAAAGGAAGAGATTACTAGATCTATTTCCGTATCGCTCATGGTATATATA